GTTGGTATTATTATAATAGTTTTAAAATGAAGATTTTTGGGTTGAAAAGACATTCATTAAGATCTTTCCTGCTTCCGGGGGGCTTGCAGGTGTGTTAGGGATCTTCGGAGTGTTGGGGGGTAGGGGGGCTTTAATCGACGCGTGTAAGCGCCCAGGGGGGTGAAGTTATAGGTTTATGTTTAGGAATAACATCTCTGTTATGCACCTGACAGATTATTATGTGTATTCTCCATTCTACATGTCATTATATAATTACAAACATTTACTCTGAAGGCTGATGTACAACCTTATCTTACATTTGTTTTTACACTCTGAAATGCAAGATGAAAGGAGAACAAAAAAGAGAACCAGCTACCCTCTGGAGAGAAGGCTCGGCATGTGGGGTGTCCCATCAATGTCTTACAAACATTAACTTATGCGACAGGAATTACAAGTGAGAGGTTAAAGCAGTTCCATGTTCATGAAATAGGAGCCAAATGCCAGTAATAGTTCATTAACTATGTGCCCCTTATATTGATGTTCTTGACTATCAATAATGTTATGCCTTAAGGAATATAGATATGCAATGCTTGACTGAATAGTTTGCAACTCCGGCTTAACATGATGTTAATTATGGTTTGTTATCAACTTATACCAATTCTTGTTCACGAAGTGTTAACTTGATATGTACTTGGTTGTAAGGATTAACAGTCCATCTTACGAGCATTACATATAACAAGTGATGACATAAATGCCTTTAAACTAGGGAATGTGGTATAGTACATAGGTATGTCATTTAAGCATGCTTTCCCGTTTACTGGGACCAAAAATTGGTTCGTTCAAAGAATAGTTTAATTAAGAATACTAGCTTTGGGAGTTAGCAGTGAGGGTTTAAATCCCTTTTCTTTGAGCAGTAGGGGGGAGTTTAACCCCCGGCCTCCGGTTTACAAGACCGGCGCTCTGGGCTGAGCTACTAATGCATAATCATCCTATAAATTTGTTTTCTAGGACGCTCGTTAGTGGTATGATGAGGAGGAAGAGGGAGAAGTAAATGATGGAGGCTGCTTGGCCAATAATAATATAGGGGTGTTCAACAGGTATGCCTCCGATTCAGGTTAGGATCGCGATGTCTGCAATTAGGGCTCAGAACAAGAATTGGGTGATGGGCCGGAAAGTTAGGCCTCGTTGTTTAGACGTGTGGAGGATTGGAATAATTATGAGAACTAGAATTGATCCTAGTAGGGCTAGTACACCTCCTAATTTGTTAGGGATGGAGCGAAGGATGGCGTAGGCAAATAAGAAATATCACTCGGGTTTAATGTGGGGTGGAGTGACTAGGGGGTTAGCAGGTGTGAAGTTGTCGGGGTCTCCCAATAGGTTAGGTGAAAATAGGGCGAGGGAGGAAAGGGCTAGGAGGGCGATTACAAATCCTAGGAGGTCTTTGTAGGAGAAGTAGGGGTGGAATGGGATTTTGTCCACATCTGAATTTATTCCTAGGGGGTTATTTGAGCCAGATTCATGTAAGAATAAAAGGTGGAGTAGGGTGGCGGCTGCGATTACGAAGGGAAATAAGAAGTGGAATGCAAAAAATCGGGTGAGGGTGGCGTTGTCAACTGAGAAGCCTCCTCAAATTCACTGGACTAGGTCGTTACCGATATATGGGACTGCTGATAATAGGTTGGTAATAACGGTTGCCCCTCAGAAAGATATTTGTCCTCAGGGAAGGACGTATCCTACGAAAGCTGTCATTATAACTAACAGTAAGAGGATTACTCCGATGTTTCAGGTTTCTTTGTTTAGGTAGGAACCATAGTACAGTCCTCGTCCAATGTGTAGATAAATGCAAATAAAGAAGAAGGATGCGCCGTTGGCGTGGAGGCTACGAATGAGTCAGCCATAGTTTACGTCTCGGCAAATGTGTGCGACTGAGGAGAAGGCTGTGGCAATGTCGGAGGTATAATGTATGGCTAGGAAAAGTCCTGTGAGAATTTGGATAATAAGACACATGCCTAATAAGGAACCGAAGTTTCATCAGGCTGAGATATTGGAAGGGGTTGGCAGATCGACTACTGCGTCGTTGGCAATTTTTAGGAGTGGGTGGGTTTTACGAAGGCTGGCCATTAGGTGTTTCTGTAGTTGAATAACAACGGTGGTTTTTCAAGTCATTAGTCCTGGTTAAAATCCTGGTGGAAACTATGACCTATATTATGTCTTTGCTTTTAATTGGTTTAGTGCTAGGATTGTTGGCGGTGGCTTCGAATCCTTCTCCTTATTTCGCGGCACTTGGTTTGGTGGTTGTTGCTGGGGTTGGGTGTGGGGTGATTGTGGGGCATGGGGGGTCTTTTTTGTCCTTAGTATTATTTTTAATTTATTTAGGGGGAATGTTGGTTGTGTTTGCATACTCTGCTGCTCTGGCAGCGGAGCCCTATCCGGAAAGCTTAGGGAGTGGACCTGTTGTTGAGTTTATGGCCGGGTACGGGTTGATAGTGCTTATCGCTTGTTGAGTGTTTTGAGGGGGGTGATATGAATTTTCATGGTTATCTGTGGATGAGTTGGGGGAGGCGCTGATTGTCCGAGGGGACACTAGTGGTGTTGCGTTTATATATTCATTGGGAGGGGGTTTATTGGCTGTTAGTGCCTGGGTGCTTGTTTTGACTCTCTTTGTTGTGTTAGAGTTAACTCGTGGTTTCAATCGGGGAGTACTTCGGTCTGTTTAAATAAAGAGGATCATTGTTGCTATGGTTAGTGTAAAGAGGAAGAGAGTTAAGTAGGTTTTAATTAGGCCTCGTTGGGTGTTACTTGTGGTTGTAATTAAAGGGATGTTGGCGGAGATTAGGGCTTTAGGGGCTACTTTTTCTAATCAGGTTTGGTCAATTGTTTGGCTTGCAAGGGTTTGGCCTAATGTGAGGTTAAGCTTAGGGGGTATACGGTGAATGATGGCGGGGAAATATCCTAAGGCATTTGAGAAGTGGTGGGGGAGTAGTGTTGGATGTGGTTTAAATTGCTTGCTTGTCAGGGATGCCAGTTCTAGGGCTAACAGTAGACCGAGGATTGTGACTGTTAATGCTGCTATTTTAATGGGGGTTGGTATAGTTATTACTTGGGTTTTTAGTGGGAGGATATTGGAGGTAATTAGTAGGCCTGCAATAATACTTCCTCAGGCTAGTCGTTTGATGGGGTTAATAACAGCTGGGTTGTTTTCGTTAATTGGGGAGAGGGAGTTGAATCGAGGGTGGCCTATTGATACAAAAAATACCACGCGTAGGCTGTAAATTGCAGTGAAGGATGTAGCTAAGAGTGTTAGGGTCAGGGCTCAGGCGTTGAGGTAGGATGTGTTAAGTGCTTCAATAATAGCATCTTTGGAGAAAAATCCGGCTAGGAAGGGTGTACCGGTCAAAGCCAGGCTGCCAAGTGTTAAGCAGGAAGAGGTGAAAGGAGTGAGGTGGTGTATTCCTCCTATTTTTCGAATATCTTGTTCGTCATTAAGGCTGTGGATGATGGAGCCGGAACAGAGGAAAAGCATGGCTTTAAAGAAGGCGTGGGTACAGATGTGTAGGAAGGCAAGTTGGGGTTGGTTGAGTCCAATGGTAACCATTATTAATCCTAGTTGGCTTGATGTTGAGAAGGCTACGATTTTTTTGATGTCATTTTGGGTTAGAGCACATGTGGCAGTGAAAAGTGTCGTTAGGGCGCCTAAGCATAGGCAGGTTGTGAGGGCTGTTTGATTGTTTTCTATTAGAGGGCTTAGGCGGATAAGAAGGAAGATTCCGGCGACAACTATTGTGCTGGAGTGAAGTAGGGCAGAAACCGGTGTGGGACCTTCTATGGCCGATGGGAGTCACGGGTGAAGTCCAAATTGTGCTGATTTTCCTGTGGCTGCTAGGATTAGGCCTAAAAGGGGGTAGGTTAGATCAATTGAGTTGGCGTTTGAAAAGACTTGTTGAATTTCTCATGAATTGAGGTTAGTTGCTATTCAGGCTATGGTGAAAATTAATCCAATATCCCCAATGCGGTTATAAAGGACGGCTTGTAGGGCGGCAGTGTTTGCATCTGCCCGAGAATATCATCAGCCAATCAAAAGAAATGATATGATTCCTACGCCTTCTCAGCCGATAAACAGTTGAAATATGTTGTTTGCGGTGACTAGAATAATTATAGCGATCAAGAAGGTTAATAGATATTTGAAGAATCGATTTATGTTGGGGTCGGAGTGTATATATCAAGATGCGAACTCAAGGATAGATCAGGTCACGTAGAGGGCTACGGGTGTAAAGATGATTGAGTAGTGGTCGAAGTAAAAGCTGATGTTGATGTCAAATATGAGTGTATTTATTCAAGTTCAGGTTAAGGTTATTACTTCTGTTCCTTGATTAAGAAAGAGGGCCAGGGGGAGCAGGCTGGTGAAGAATGCTAGTTTTACGGCGGTTTTTACTTTGGTGAGAGATCAGTCTGGTTGTTTTGGGTCAGGCGTCAGGGTGGTTAGGAGGGGGTAGAGGAGGAGAATGAAGATCATAATTAGGCTTGATGTTATTGTTAGTGCGGAGGGGTGCATAGCTGCTACTTGGATTTGCACCAAGAGTTTTTGGTTCCTAAGACCAACGGATGAGCTGTTATCCTTTAGAAGCTATGTGGGACGAGTGATCCTTGGAGTTCAACCAAGGGGGCAAAGATTAGCAGTCTTTGTTGCTGCGGGCATCTCTCGGTGGACAAGGGGGTTTTAACCTCTGTTTTTAGAATCACAATCTAATGTTTTTGTTAAACTATATCTACAGGCGGTTCAGCCTCATACCAGTTCTGGCTTAAGGATCAGTAGTAGGAGGGGGAGGAGGTGTAGGGCAATAAGAAGATGTTCTCGGGAGTGGGTTGGTTCAATAGAGAGAATGTGGGAGGGCAGTTGGCCTCGTTGGGTCATTAAGAATATATAGAGGGAGTAACCTGCTGTAATAAGTGTACCGCCCCCTGTTAGAATTAGTGTCCATCAGGATCAGTTGAAAAGGGAAGTGATAATTATCAGCTCTCCTATTAGGTTGGGGAGGGGAGGAAGGGCAAGGTTGGCCAGGCTTGCAAGAAATCATCATGCTGCCATTAAGGGGAGGGCTATTTGGAGACCTCGGGCTAATAGTAGTGTTCGGCTGTGTGTGCGTTCGTAGTTTGTGTTGGCTAGGCAGAACAGTGCGGAGGAAGTAAGGCCGTGGGCGATTATTAAAATTAGGGCTCCTGTGAAACCTCATGGTGTCTGAATTAGGATCCCGCCTACTACTAGACCCATGTGGCTCACGGAAGAATAAGCAATGAGTGATTTAAGATCTGTTTGGCGTAGGCAAATTGAGCCTGTTATGATTACTCCTCATAGGGCGAGAATAATGAAAGGGTAGCTTAATTCTTTAGTTAAGGGGTCAAGAACGGTTAGTATTCGTATCATTCCGTAGCCCCCTAGTTTTAAGAGGACGGCGGCTAGGACTATGGATCCTGCAACAGGGGCTTCTACGTGGGCTTTTGGCAGCCAAAGATGTGCGCCGTATAGTGGTATTTTTACCAGGAAAGCAAGTATGCATCCGACCCATCAGAATTTATTAGCCCACGAATTAGGACAGATTGAAGTGGCGTGTTGAAGGGTTAATAAGGACAGGGTGCCTGTAGTGTTTTGTAGGAGGAGGAGTGCAACTAGAAGTGGTAGAGAGCCTGCTAGGGTGTAGAATAAAAAGTAAGTGCCAGCGTTCAGGCGTTCTGTCTGGTTGCCTCAGCGGGTAATAATAATAAGGGTGGGGATTAAAGTGGCCTCGAACATGACGTAGAATATTAGGACTTCGGTGGCTCCGAATGCTAAGATAAGGAAGAATTGGAGAGATGTGAGTAGGGAGATATATATTCGCTGTCGATTTTGAGGCTCTAAGGAGAGGTGGTTTTGGCTGGCAAGGATTATTAATGGCAGAAGTCAACAGGTTAAGACTAGCAGGGGGGTGGATAAGCCATCTGTGGCTAAGTATAGGTTGAGGGATGTTCACCCGGTTTCGGAGGTGTTTTTTAATCAAGTTAGGCTAGTTGCGGCAATTAGTAGGCTGTGAAGTAGGCTAGAGGGTCATAATCATTTGTATGGTGTTAGCCAAGCTGTGGGGATCAATAAGAGGGTTGGGATGAGAATTTTTAACATTGTAGGAGGTTGAGGGCTTGAAGGCGGTCTGTTCCGTGTGTTCGGGCGGTTGCGACTAGTAGGGCTAGCCCTGTACTAGCTTCGCAGGCTGAAAATGCAAGAAGGAAGACAGGTAAAGCAGAGAAGTTCGTGGAGCTAAATTGTATGGATCATAGTGATAGGGCAATGAATAGGGAGAGTATTATCCCTTCGAGACAAAGGAGGGCAGATAGCAGGTGGGTACGGTGGAATGTTAGGCCTGCTAGTCCGAGGATGGAGGAAAAGGAGAAGTGGACAGGGGTCATAAGGTGATTATGGATTTTAACCATAAGCTTTTGAGCCGAAATCAAATATTTTATTTAAACTAATTACCTATTCTGCTCACTCGAGCCCTCCTTGAAGTCATTCGTAGATGAGGCCCAAGGTAAGGAGTAAGAGAATGACAGAGGCTCAGAGGAAAGTTAGTAGGGGGGAGTCTAGTTGGTTCCCTCAAGGGAGGGGTAGGAGGAGGGCAATTTCTAGATCAAAAAGCAGAAATAGGATGGCGACTAAGAAGAATCGTAGTGAGAATGGGAGGCGGGCTGAGCCTAGTGGGTCAAACCCACACTCATAGGGGGAGAGCTTTTCGTGGTCGGGAGTCATTTGGGGTAGCCAGAATGATACGATTGCTAGGATGGAGGAGAGTAGGACAGTCAATAAAATAATTGTTGTGATTAGATTCATTATCTTTCCTTGGATTTGAACCAAGACCAAGTGATTGGAAGTCACGTATACTATATTTAGTACTAGAAAGATTATGAGCCTCATCAGTAGATAGAGATGTAAAGGAAAAGTCAGACTACATCGACGAAATGTCAGTATCATGCAGCGGCTTCAAACCCAAAGTGGTGTTCTGATGTAAAGTGGAATTGAACCTGGCGGATTAGACATACGGCTAGGAATGTTGATCCAATAATCACATGTAAGCCGTGAAATCCTGTTGCGACAAAAAAGGTTGATCCGTAGACGCCGTCTGCAATAGTGAAAGGGGCTTCATAGTACTCTATTGCTTGGAGGAATGTAAAGTAAAAGCCGAGGAGGATGGTGAGGAGTAGTGATTGGATAGCTTGTTTACGCTCTCCTTCCATAATACTGTGGTGGGCTCATGTTACAGTAACTCCGGAGGCCAGGAGAACTGCGGTGTTGAGGAGGGGTACTTCAAAAGGGTCAAGAGGGGTGATTCCAGTGGGGGGTCAGCAGCCTCCTAATTCAGGAGTTGGGGCCAGGCTTGAGTGATAGAATGCTCAAAAGAAGCCGAGGAAAAAGAATACTTCTGATGTGATAAATAGAATTATTCCGTATCGCAGGCCTTTTTGGACAGGGGGAGTATGATGTCCTTGAAATGTGCCTTCTCGGACGATATCTCGTCATCATTGGTATATTGTTAATAGGAGAAGAATAGTGCCAAGTGTTATTAGAGTTGTTGAGTTATAGTGGAATCAAATCGCTAGGCCAGATGTTATTAACAGGGCGGCGGCGGCGCCTGTTAGTGGTCAGGGGCTGGGGTCAACCATGTGGTATGCGTGTGCTTGATGGGCCATTAGACGTTTTCTTGTAGGTAAAGGCTTAGGAGTAGTACGAACACATAGGCTTGGATTATAGCAACGGCGACCTCTAGTAGTGTTAGGAGAAATAGTAGGGTGGCTGTTAAAATTGCCACTGTAGGTATTAGAGGGAGCAGTACGTAAGCTGCGGTAGCAATTAGTTGAATTAGCAGGTGTCCTGCTGTTAAATTGGCGGTGAGTCGGACGCCAAGGGCTAATGGGCGGATAAATAGGCTAATAGTTTCGATAATAATCAGTACTGGAATCAATGGGGTAGGGGTACCTTCGGGGAGCAGGTGGCCGAGAGCAATGGTTGGTTGATTTCGTATTCCAATGATCACTGTGGCAAGTCAGAGTGGTACGGCGAGTCCTATATTAAGGGATAGTTGGGTTGTAGGAGTGAAGGTGTAGGGCAGAAGTCCAAGCATGTTGAGGGAAATGAGGAATAGTATCAAGGATGTGAGCATTAGGGCTCATTTATGGCCGCCTAGGCTTATAGGGAGAAGAAGTTGTTGGGTGAACCGGTTAATGAATCAGTTTTGTAGTGTCAAAAGGCGATTAGTTCGTCATCGTGCGGTGGGGGTTGGGAAAAGAATTCATGGAAGGAGAAGGGCAAGAGCTATTAGGGGGATGCCTAAGAAGAAAGGGCTTATAAATTGGTCAAAAAAGCTTAGTGTCATGGTCAGTTTCAGGATTCTGTTTTTGGCTTCTCTGTGCTTTGTGGGGAGGACTCATTTGGAAAAGTGTGGGCTATAACTTTTGGGGGAAGAATAGTTAGAAATACTAGTCAGGAAAAAACTAGAATAGCAAATCAGGGTGCAGGGTTAAGTTGAGGCATATCGCTAAGGGTGGGTGGGGGCCACCAATCTTTAGCTTAAAAGGCTAACGCTAGGTCCCGGTTTAGCTTCTTAGCGAGGCGTCTTCAAGTATTATGGAGGATCAGTTTTCGAAGTGTTCTAGGGGGACGGCTTCGACCACGATTGGTATAAAGCTGTGGTTTGCGCCGCAGATTTCTGAGCATTGTCCATAGAATACTCCTGGACGAGATGTGATGAAAGCTGTTTGGTTTAAACGTCCTGGGACTGCATCTATTTTTACGCCGAGGGCTGGGACGGCTCATGAGTGGAGGACGTCTTCGGCTGAGACTAATACGCGGACTGGGGACTCAACGGGAACAACCATTCGATGGTCTGCTTCTAGTAGCCGAAATTGACCGGGGATTAAATCTTGTGTGGGAATTATATATGAGTCAAAGCCAAGGTCTTCATAATCTGTATATTCGTAACTTCAGTATCATTGATGGCCCATTGCTTTAATAGTAAGGTGTGGGTCATTAATTTCGTCTATTAAGTAGAGGATTCGAAGTGAGGGGAGGGCAATTAGGATTAGGATCACTGCGGGGAGGATTGTTCAAATGATTTCAATCTCTTGTGAGTCTAGAATATATTTATTTGTTAGTTTAGTTGAAACTATGGCAACAATAATATATAGAACGAGTGTGCTAATGAGAAATACGATTATTAAAGCGTGGTCGTGAAAATGTAGGAGTTCCTCTATTACAGGTGAGGCTGCATCTTGAAATCCTAGTTGTGAGGGATGGGCCATTATTTAACAAGATGCGCGGGGATTTAACCCACAATTTTGCCTTGACAAGGCAGTGTAATTTCCGTTTTACTAGCATCTTATTAAGAAAGTGGCAGAGTGGTTATGTGTTTGGCTTGAAACCAATTTATGGGGGTTCGATTCCCTCCTTTCTCGTGCTAGGTTGCTTGTACTTGAACGAAGGCGGGTTCTTCAAATGTGTGGTATGGAGGAGGGCAGCCGTGGAGTCATTCGACGTTTGTCGAGGTGAGTTCTACAGATAAGACTTCTCGTTTAGCTGCAAATGCTTCTCAGATAATAAATAAGAATAGGATGACAGCTACTAGGGACACTAATGATCCAATTGAGGAGACTGTATTTCATAGTGTGTAGGCGTCAGGGTAGTCTGAGTAGCGTCGAGGTATTCCGGCCAGACCTAGGAAATGTTGGGGGAAGAATGTGAGGTTTACTCCTGCAAATATTACCCCAAAATGGATTTTTGTTCATGTATCATGTAGTGTGTAACCAGAGAATAGTGGGAATCAGTGGACGAAGGCAGCAACAATGGCAAAGACGGCTCCTATTGAAAGGACATAATGAAAATGGGCTACCACATAGTATGTGTCATGGAGCACAATGTCAAGTGATGAGTTTGCTAAGACGATGCCTGTTAGTCCTCCTACTGTGAATAGGAAGATAAATCCTAGGGCCCACAGAAGGGGGGTTTCTCATTTGATTGCGCCACCATGTAGTGTGGCTAACCAGCTAAATACTTTAACACCGGTTGGGATTGCGATGATTATTGTGGCTGAGGTAAAGTAGGCTCGAGTGTCAACATCCATCCCAACTGTGAACATATGATGGGCTCAGACAATAAAGCCAAGGAGTCCAATGGCCATTATAGCTCAGACCATTCCTATATAACCGAAAGGTTCTTTTTTGCCTGAATAGTAGGCAACAATGTGTGAGATCATTCCGAAGCCAGGAAGGATCAGGATGTAAACTTCGGGGTGGCCAAAGAATCAAAATAAGTGTTGATAAAGAATGGGGTCTCCTCCTCCAGCAGGGTCAAAAAATGTGGTGTTTAAATTTCGATCGGTTAGCAGTATTGTGATTCCGGCGGCTAGTACAGGGAGAGACAAGAGAAGAAGGACAGCTGTGATTAGGACTGCTCACACAAACAATGGCGTTTGATACTGGGAGATGGCAGGGGGCTTCATGTTAATAATTGTTGTAATAAAATTAATTGCTCCTAGGATCGATGAAATACCTGCTAGGTGTAGTGAGAAGATGGTAAGGTCCACGGAGGCTCCCGCATGGGCTAAGTTCCCTGCGAGAGGTGGGTAGACTGTTCATCCGGTACCTGCTCCAGCTTCTACGCTTGAGGAGGCAAGGAGCAGGAGGAGGGAGGGAGGAAGAAGTCAAAAGCTCATATTATTTATCCGAGGGAATGCTATGTCAGGCGCCCCAATCATTAGAGGGATTAGTCAGTTTCCAAAACCTCCAATCATAATTGGTATTACTATAAAGAAAATTATTACGAAAGCATGTGCTGTAACGATAACGTTGTAGATCTGGTCGTCTCCTAGGAGAGCCCCAGGTTGGCTGAGTTCTGCTCGAATTAGCAGGCTTAAAGCTGTGCCTACTATTCCAGCCCAAGCACCGAAAATTAGGTAGAGGGTGCCGATATCTTTGTGATTAGTCGAGAAGAGTCAACGTGTAATTGCCACGGGTAAGATGGCTGAGGGTTAAGCGGTGGATTGTAGCCCCATGTACAGAGGTTCAAGTCCTCTTCTTGCCAGCCTTGAGGTGTTTACCATATCAGATTGCAAATCTGAAGAAGCAGATTAAACGTCTGCCGGGGCTTTCCCCCGCCTATTTGTCTACGGCTAGGCGGGGGAAAGTTAGACAGATGCTCGCTGGTTTGAGCGTTTAGCTGTTAACTAAGAGTTTGTAGGATCGAGGCCTGCCTGTCTAGTAAGGCTTTAGCTTAATTAAAGTGTCTGTTTTGCATACAGGAGATGTGGGGTAATGTCCTGCAAGTCTTACAGAGGCTGGAAGATTTTCACTTCCACTGAGGGCTTTGAAGGCCCTTGGTCTCAAATATTATCCTAAGTCTCTAAGTAGTGAGGAGTGCCATTAGGGCGGGCGTTAGGGGGAGGAGACAAATAGTGGCTGTTGTGGTTGTGGTTAATAAGGCTGTGAGTTGTGTTGAGGGGAGTCGTCAGGGGGTTACTCCAGTGGGGGTGTTTGGAGAGATGGTGAGGGTGGAGGCATAGGTGATTCGAAGGTAAAAGTACAGGCTTAGTAATGCTGTTAGTGCAGCTAATGTGGCTGGAAGGGGTAGATTTTGCTTGGTTAGTTCTTGGAGGATTAGTCATTTAGGCATAAAGCCTGTTAAAGGGGGAAGTCCGCCTAATGAGAGGAGGATTAGCGGGGCGAGGGAAGTGAGGACTGGAGCTTTGGCTCACGAAATAGCGAGGGTGTTGATGTTGGTGGAATTGTTGAGTTTGAAGACTAGGAAAGTTGCGGTAGTTATAATTAGATACAGGGCTAATGTTAGAAGTGTTAGGGAGGGGGAGAATTGAATAATTAATAGTATTCATCCTAGGTGGGCGATTGAAGAGTAGGCTAGGATTTTACGCAATTGTGTTTGGTTTAAGCCTCCTCAGCCCCCAACCAGAGTGGATGTAAGCCCAAGGAAGATTAGTAGGTTTGAGTTTGCTGGTTGTGTTTGCAATAGTAGTGCGAATGGGGCGAGTTTTTGTCAGGTTGACATAATAAGTCCGGTAGTTAGGCTAAGGCCTTGGAGGACTTCTGGGAGTCATGAGTGTAGGGGGGCTAGGCCAAGTTTTAGGGCAAGAGCAATAGTGATTATTGTAATAGGGAGGGGGTGCGATGTCTGTTGAATGTCTCATTGTCCGGTTAGTCATGCATTTGTTGTGCTGGCGAATATTAAGGTTGCGGCAGCTGTTGCTTGGGCTAAAAAATATTTTGTAGCGGCTTCAATTGCTCGGGGGTGATATTGGTGAGTTATTAAGGGGATGATGGCGAGGGTGTTAATTTCTAGGCCTATTCAAGCAAGGAGTCAGTGGGAGCTTATAAATGTGATGGTGGTTCCTAGGCCGAGACTAAATATTAGGGTGGCTAAAACATAAGGGCTCATTAGTAAGGGAAGGATTTTAACCAACATGTTTGGGGTATGGGCCCAAAAGCTTAATTTAGCTGACTTTACTAGGAAGTGGTGTAGTGGAAGCACTGAGAGTTTTGATCTCTCCGGGTAGGGTTCGAACCCCTTCTTTCTAAGGAGTTGGGGGGATTTTAACCCCCATATTTCACTCTATCAAAGTGGCCCTTTAATTCAGGCACAGCTCCTTTTGGGTTATAGTTGTGGGGGTAAACCTGCGAATGCCACAGGTAGGGCTAAATGTCATACGATTAGGGCAAGGGTGAGAGGGAGGAAGTTTTTTCAGATTAAATGTATTAGCTGGTCGTATCGAAACCGGGGGTAGGAGGCTCGGACTCAGAGGAAAACAATAGATAGTAAAGCTGCTTTTGTTATTAGGTTGAAAGAGGTGAGTTCTGGTAGTGACGGGATGTGGGAGGCGCCCAAGAACAGGATTGCGGATAGTGTGTTTATTAGGAGGATGTTGGCGTATTCTGCTAGGAAGAATAGGGCGAATGGGCCTCCGGCATATTCTACGTTAAAGCCTGAAACTAGTTCGGATTCACCTTCGGTTAGGTCGAAGGGTGCTCGGTTAGTCTCTGCTAATGTTGAGATGAATCATATAGCGGCCATTGGTCAGGCAGGGAAGATTAATCAGACACTCTCTTGGGCAGTACTAAATGTCTGAAGGGTGAACCCTCCAGTGAAAATGATTATGCATAGGAGAATTAGGCCAAGGCTTACTTCGTAGGAAATGGTTTGCGCTACTGCCCGCAAGGCCCCAATTAGGGCGTATTTCGAATTGGAAGCCCATCCTGAGCCTAGAATTGAGTACACCGCCAGGCTTGATAGGGCTAAAATAAATAGGATTCCCAGGTTTAAATCTACTACGGGGTATGGCATAGGTATTGGGGCTCAGAGGGTCATGGCTAGTGTTAGGGCAAGCATCGGGGTTAATAAAAATAGTATTGGGGAGGAGGTGGATGGGCGAACAGGCTCTTTGATAAAGAGTTTTACTCCGTCCGCGATTGGTTGGAGCAGGCCGTATGGGCCAACAACGTTAGGGCCTTTACGTAGTTGTATGTAGCCGAGCACCTTACGTTCAACTAAGGTGAGGAAGGCTACTGCTAGAAGAATGGGGACGATGAAGGCTAATGGGGAGATCACGTGGGTAATAAGGGTTGAGATCATAATTAAGGAGGGGACTTGAACCCCTGTAGAAAGGGCTTAGGTCTTTTGCAATGTCCGGGCTCTGCCACCTTAATATGCTATGTTCTTTGGCGTGGTGGGGTACCTCTTTGTTCGCTTGAGTTGGGGGCAGCGAGTTGAGGTGAGGCGTGCTTGTAGCAGGGGCCTCTTCTTTTTGGTCCTTTCGTACTGAAAAAGAAGTATATCATAGATAGAAACCGACCTGGATTACTCCGGTCTGAACTCAGATCACGTAGGATTTTAATCGTTGAACAAACGAACCCTTAATAGCGGCTGCACCATTAGGATATCCTGATCCAACATCGAGGTCGTAAACCCCCTTGTCGATATGGGCTCTATAAGGGGATTGCGCTGTTATCCCTAGGGTAACTCGGTCCGTTGATCGGCTTTGCCGGATCTTAAAGGTCAGATGTTCTGGTTTTTAGAGCGGGAGCTCTTTTTTGGAGGACGGGTAGTCCTATTCCACATGGGGGTTTTTTGTTTCCCCGCGGTCGCCCCAACCAAAGGCATTAGAACAGGCTTTAGTGTGTTTTGTTCCTTTATTAGGGTTATTTTAGAACTAGCTGTTTGTTGCCTAAAGCTCCATAGGGTCTTCTCGTCTTATGTCTTTATCCCCGCTTCTGCACGGGGGGATCAATTTCATTAACTTGGGAAAGGAGACAGTTAAACCCTCGTTATGCCATTCATACAGGTCCCCATTTAAGAGACAAGTGATTGCGCTACCTTCGCACGGTCAAAATACCGCGGCCGTTAAACGTAAAGTCACAGGGCAGGCGGGACCTCTTATTCAATTCTTGCAAGAGGCGATGTTTTTGGTAAACAGGCGAGGCTTGTGTTTGCCGAGTTCCTTCTTTTCCTTTTAGTTTTTCCTTAATAGCACTCCAGTGTGGGGTCAACGGTTGTTATTTGAGCATTTTTCTGGTAATCTGTGTTATTCTCGTTACCCTCTTTGATTTGGGTCCGTTAATGTTCGGTGGGGGTTCGTTCCGATATACACTTGTGCTTGGAGAAAGCCTTATACTCTCTTATTACTCATATTAGCATAATCAGTCCTATGTTTGCATAGGAGGGCCTGGTATACTTAGGGGATTCAGATTTGTGTTATCGGCATTAGAGGGGGTTGAATGTTTGAGCTTTAACGCTTTCGATCAGGATGGCTGCTTTTAGGCCCACCTAAACATATATACCTTATTTTAATATGATCTTAATCCTCCTAATAGAGTTGTGTCTTGTGTTATAGGGGCTGTACCTCCTGTAACTAACTCCCTTGGGGCTCTTCGAGTCGGAGCAGGTTGGTACGAATTTGAGAAAAGAGTCCAAGGGGCTGAACTTCTATCCATTTCCCAGGCAACCAGCTATAACTAAGTTCGGTAGGTTTGTCACCTCTACTCATGGATCTTCCCACTCTTTTGCCACAGAGACGGGTGTGCCCTATTAATAGGCTGTCCTGGAGTAGCTCACTTAGTTTCGGGGGGCCAAACTAAAATTCTTTTTGCTTGGGGGTACTAGCTAAATCATGATGCAAAAGGTACGAGGGGGTATCTCTGCTTTTTTTGGCTTGACTGGGTTTTTTCATTTCTCTTTCAGCTTTCCCTTGCGGTACTTTTTCTATTGCTCTCAGATCTTTTTCTATCTCCTATACTAGAGTGGAAAAATGGTTTGTTTAGGTTTTGTAGTGTTTGTGGGGTTATTAATGTCTAATTGTTGGGTTTTTATAGGTAGGCTAGCTGTTGGGCTTCAGGGTAATCCGATTTGCACGGATGACTTCTCGGTGTAAGGGAGATGCTTTTCTGTCTTAGCTATACTCTGGTTTGTCCAAGTGCACCTTCCAGTACACTTACCATGTTACGACTTGCCTCCCCTTAGCAGGATTAGTGAATTAGTTATAGGATTAGAATAGCTTGGGGAGAGTGACGGGCGGTGTGTGCGCGCTTCAGGGCCAGTTTCAGGGAAGCTCTCTATTCTTCTCTTACTACTAAATCCTCCTTTAGATATGTCTTTCAATATATCGTCCGTGATTACCTGAGGTAGGTAATGTAGCCCATTGCTTCCCCTTCCGTACGCTACACCTCGACCTGACGTTTTGGGTTTTACCAATTTTGCTTATTATTTATCCTTCACAGGATAAGCTGACGACGGTGGTATATAGGCGGGTTGAACAAGGGAGGGTGAGGTTGAACGGGGGTTATCGGTTCTAGAACAGGCTCCTCTAGGTGGATCTAAAGCACCGCCAAGTCCTTTGGGTTTTAAGCTAATGCTCGTAGTACCCTGGCGGACGGTTTAGGTAATAAGCCGTCAATGTTTAAGGCTAGGCATAGTGGGGTATCTAATCCCAGTTTGTGCCTTAGCTTTCGTGGGTTCAGAGTTAGTAGAGCCACTTTCGTTGTTGTGCTTCTTACTTTCGGGTGCGTATAACAGCCTTGAAAGCGTTCGGCTCTAGTTTACTGAATGTTTCTTAACCACACTTTACGCCGGTGTCTATCAACTTGGGTCTCTCGTATAACCGCGGTGGCTGGCACGAGTTTTACCGGCCCTCTTGAAACCTTAACTAAGTCAAGTTTTCACTTATGGCTTAATGTTTGTCACTGCTGAGATCCCTTGGGGGTGTGGCTAAGCAAGGTGTCTTAGGCTAACTTTGGAGATTGTGCCTGATACCGGCTCCTTGTTCCCGAACAGGGAACTGTGGGGCATTCTCACAGGGGTGCGGAGACTTGCATGTGTAAGTTAGGTTAGAGTTGATAGAAAAGTCAGGACCAAGCCTTTGTGCTTTCGGAGCTTTCTAGGGCCCATCTTAACATTTTCAGCGTTACGCTTTAAGTAAGCTACGATAGC